TAGAACTGGGAAAAACCTTGTTATGAGCTATCACATACATTTCCTTTTTTCTATTTGATTTTGTATATAAAATACAAATTATTTCTTAGTAGTAGTTTGATCTATTCCCAATATATTCCTTTATTCCATTACTCGTTATATTCTAGTCAATCCAATTGGTTAAATTGTTGTTCATATTGAAATGAATCGAGATTGATAAGGAGTTGGTTAATGATGCTCGAACATGTACTTGTTTTGAGTGCCTATTTATTTTCTGTCGGTCTATATGGATTGATTACAAGTCGAAATATGGTTAGGGCTCTTATGTGTCTTGAACTTATATTAAATGCGGTTAATCTCAATTTTGTAACATTTTCGGATTTTTTTGATAGTCGTCAATTAAAAGGAGCCATTTTCTCCATTTTTGTTATAGCTATTGCAGCTGCTGAAGCTGCTATTGGACTCGCTATTGTTTCATCAATTTATCGTAACAGAAAATCAACTCGTATAAATCAATCGAATTTGTTGAATAAGTAATATTATCATATAAATTAGAATTTTCATAAATTAATAATTAATTCAAATTAGCATGTCTGCCACGTAAAGTATCCTCATGTTATCACAAACATACGAAATCAAAGTATTTTGGCGCTGTCAATCCAGAAGTAGATTAATAAAAAAAACTCGGGGAACTCATCGATTCATCTAGTATTTAAATATATAATTCATTTATCAATTTACTAGATTGAAACCTTCTCACGTTCAAAAATGGATAGATCAAATGTCACATTCAGTAAAGATTTATGATACATGTATCGGGTGTACTCAATGTGTCCGAGCCTGTCCCACGGATGTATTAGAAATGATACCTTGGGACGGATGTAAAGCCAAACAAATAGCTTCTGCTCCAAGAACAGAGGATTGTGTTGGTTGTAAGAGATGTGAATCCGCCTGCCCAACAGATTTCTTGAGTGTTCGAGTTTATTTATGGCATGAAACAACCCGCAGCATGGGTATAGCTTATTAATACGTTACAGAAAACCCTACTTGAGCCCATTTTTTTTTACCGCCAAAACCTTTGCTCAAAAATATCTTATTTTTGGGCATAGGTTTTTCTGGTCCAAGTGTATCTTGTCTTTACCACGAACAAATTTCCTTGGTTAACAATAATTGTAGTTTTACCAATATTTGCGGGTTCCTTTATTTTATTTCTTCCACATAAAGGAAATAGGGTAATTAGGTGGTATACTATATGTATATGCATGTTAGAACTTCTTCTAACAACCTATGCATTCTGTTATCATTTTCAATTGGACGATCCATTAATCCAACTAGTAGAGGATTATAAATGGATCAATTTTTTTGATTTCCGTTGGAAATTAGGAATAGATGGACTGTCTATAGGACCCGTTTTATTAACAGGATTTATCACTACTTTAGCTACTTTAGCAGCCTGGCCTGTTACTCGGGATTCTCGATTATTCCATTTCTTGATGTTAGCAATGTACAGTGGTCAAATAGGATCATTTTCTTCTCGGGACCTTTTACTTTTTTTCATCATGTGGGAATTAGAATTAATTCCGGTTTATCTACTTCTATCCATGTGGGGAGGAAAGAAACGTCTCTACTCAGCCACAAAATTTATTTTGTACACGGCGGGAGGTTCCATTTTTCTCTTAATGGGAGTTCTGGGTGTCGGTTTATATGGTTCTAATGAACCAACATTAAATTTTGAAACATCAGTGAATCAGTCGTATCCTGTGGCTTTGGAAATAATATTCTATATTGGATTTTTTATTGCTTTTGCTGTCAAATTACCGATTCTACCCCTACATACATGGTTACCAGATACCCACGGAGAGGCACATTACAGTACTTGTATGCTTCTAGCCGGAATTTTATTAAAAATGGGAGCGTATGGATTGATTCGGATTAATATGGAATTATTACCACACGCTCATTCTATATTTTCTCCTTGGTTGATGATAGTAGGTACAATACAAATAATCTATGCAGCTTCAACATCTCTCGGCCAACGCAATTTAAAAAAAAGAATAGCCTATTCCTCCGTATCTCATATGGGTTTCATACTTATAGGAATTGCTTCTATAACCGATACGGGACTCAATGGAGCTATTTTACAAATAATCTCTCATGGGTTTATTGGTGCTGCACTTTTTTTCTTGGCAGGAACGAGTTATGATAGAATACGTCTTGTTTATCTCGACCAAATGGGCGGAGTAGCTATCCCCATGCCAAAAATATTTACGATGTTCAGTAGTTTTTCCATGGCTTCGCTTGCATTACCGGGTATGAGTGGTTTTGTTGCAGAAGTGATAGTCTTTTTAGGAATAATTACCAGCCAAAAATATCTTTTAATGCCTAAAATTGCCATCACTTTTGTAATGGCAATTGGAATGATATTAACTCCTATTTATTCATTATCTATGTTACGCCAGATGTTCTATGGATATAAGTTATTTAATACTAAAAACTCTTATTTTTTTGATTCTGGACCGCGCGAGTTATTTGTTTCGATCTCCATTTTTCTACCTGTAATAGGTATTGGTATGTATCCGGATTTTGTTCTTTCACTATCAGTTGACAAGGTTGAAGGTATTCTATCTAATTATTTTTATAGATAGTTTTCTTAAAGAAAAAAACTCCTATGATTTTTAAGAGTTGGTTGACTAATGAAAAGAAAAAAGAAGAAGGATTTTTATTCTCTTAAATCTTAAATAAAGTAAAAACAAAATATGAATTTGAATTTTCACCCAATATACTTGGTCTTTGCGAGAACCGTGTGAATCACTACACTACTTGACTTGATTCACACGGTTGTCGCCGGTTGACACAAGGTGTTTTATATACACCGTATTCCACTCGGTTTGTATTCGTAAGAACTTTTTTGGAATTTAACTAGAGGTTAACGTAAATGAACCATAACTATGTAGCCCTATTCCTAATAGATTTACCCCAAAATAGCATATCCAAATTATAAGAAAGCCTAGAGTCGCCACAATTGCGGAATTTGCCCCCTGAAAATTTTTATTTGTTCGAATATGCAAATAAATTGCGAATACGATCCAAGTAATAAAGGCCCAAGTTTCCTTTGGATCCCAACTCCAATATGATCCCCATGCTTCATTAGCCCATACTGCTCCGGAAAGAATACCTATGGTTAAAAATATAAATCCTAGGCTAATCACACGATAACTCCAATAATCTAATTGTTGAATCAATTGGGCCTTGTAATAATTCTTAGCAGACAAAAAATAATTTTTTTTAAACATATTGTTTCTTTCATTCTTGTATTGGATTTCACCAAATGAAAAAGACTCATTTAATTTTAAGAAATTATTACTTTTATAACTATAAAAAATCTTTCTAAATGTAATGACTAGAAGTGCTACTGATAATAATGATCCACAAAGAAGAGCCGCATAGCTCAATATCATCATACTTACATGCATTATTAACCACTCCGATTGTAGAGCAGGTACTAATATTGTGGGTTTACGTATTTCAGTTAAAAGACCCGAAGTAGCAAAGCCTTGGGTAAAAATAGTACTTGAGGCAGTTATTTCGGTTAAATAATTTTTTCTTATTTTGAAATAAGGGACTATATGAATAAGGGAGAAACTCCATGAAAGAAAGATTAATGATTCATATAAATCACTTAGTGGGAAATGGCCCGAATAAATCCAACGAGTGATTAATAATCCTGTTAGACAGAAAAAAGTAACTATCATCCCCTTTTCTGACGAATCATATGGTTTTATGATTTCATTGCCCAATAAGGTTATCAAATGAATTATAATTACAATTGAAACAATCGAAAAGGAAATATGAGTGAATATATGCTCTAAAGTTGAAAATATCATAAAAATGAAAAAAAGGGAGGGAATCTCCTAAATTAATATTAATTAAGAATTTAGAAATCGGGAATTTAATTTATTTTTATTATAGGATCTATTGGATATCTTTTAGAAGATGTCATGCCGCCACTCGGACTCGAACCGAGATGCTCTAGCACTGCTTCCTAAGAGCAGCGTGTCTACCGATTTCACCATAGCGGCTTACTCGAACTAATAATAGCCTATTTATATTCAATCGTCGATATTGAACAAGTCAATTCAATCAAATAAGTTTTTTAGTCAACACTCAAATTGATAAAAAAAAAATGAGTTCAAAAGTCAATTTGAAGGTTCATTGGTTTCATTTATTAGGGTGTCCTGTCCAGTTTATTTATCTTAGGGCTTTGACGTAGTTTATCCTATTCTAAAATCCAACTTTTGTAAGTAGATTATTCTCTCGATAGAATAAAACAACTGTTTTCATTTTTTACTTTTATTGATACTTCATTATTTCTCGTTTATCTGATTTCATAAATTTAAAACAAAAAATAAATTTTCTCAATGAATCCAAAATAGGTTATTTTGGATTACTTCAAATTGACACATTATTTGTACATTGACAGATTAGTTATATATAATATCTCAACAATGAAGTTCTTTTATTAATTGGGCTCAAAATTGGAGATATATGGTAAATCCATTTCATATAGTAATTACTAAAAAATTAGTAAAAATTATAAATTAAGAAGTCATAAAGTTATTAAAAATTTTTTACCATGTAATCCATTAGTTTCAACAATACATTAATTTGAACTAAAAAGATTATATCTGCCCTTCCCGAGAAAGAGAAAAATTGTTCATTATTGTAAAGGTCGATGGGGAAAATAAGACTCCCCACCACAAAAATATCAGTGAAAATATACTACAAAATATACTACAAAGAAATAAAAAATCTTGTATTTGTTTCTTTATTCTTTTTTTTTTTTTTAGAAGTCAGAAAACAGAAGAATTCTTTTTTTTAGACATCTTATAAGATGGAAACCTGGTCTATTTCATATTGATTAGAATAGGGACTGCCAATTGTTAATTTCATATTAAAAAAGTATTGAGCCAAATTTTTGAGTCAAATCCATTCCGATTATTCCAATATTTTAGGACTTATTTGTTTGTCGTACAAAAAAACTTTTTGAATTCCCAGTAGAAAGAGATTTCCCTAATGACAAAGCTTTTAACGCCGCCCAATATCCTTTCCTTTTCCAAATATTTTTACGAATACGCTTTTTTGATATAGAAGTACGTTTTTTTGGAACTGCCATTTTAAAATCATTGTTATAGTTGGATGTGAAAGACATCTATTATTCAAAACAAATATTATTCAAAACAAATTATTATTTATTATTTCTTATTCATTATCTATTTTTTCTATAAATAATATTCTCTTCATAAAAAAGAAATATAGATATGTGAAAGATCCGTTAAATTGGATCAAAAATTACTCGAAATAATAAAATTTTGATTCCATACAATATTTGTCAAACCAAAAATTTTTGGTTTGGAACTCTTAGTTCTCCTCTCAAATTTATATCTTTAGAATCTGATATGTCATAGAAATGAAATTTAATGATTTAATAAAATTTAATTTTAATAAATTTAATAAAATTTAATAAAATAAAGAAAGAACCTAAAAGACCTTGATTTTCGTCATTCTAGACTTTATTTACACGTAATAAAATACCTCAAAGGATTGTAAACTTTTGCCTAATAAAAAACTTGAGTCTGTTTTTAGTCAAACTCGAGAAAAGAATACACCTAAATTCAATTTTAAAATTCGAATGAGATTACTAATAAATCTGTTAAAGGATACGTGGTTTGATAAAAAAATATCTCAGTCGTTTTTTACCCTTTCTCCATAAAAAAAGTTCATTTTAGATCTATAATATTCTAACGTTTACTAAGAAATCGTTTTGATTGAAATGGAAAACAATCAATCCCATAATGAATTAGTTAATGCGTTGAAAGAAACTAACTAAACTCAAGAGTTTTTATTTCATTAGACCGATGACCTTAGTTAATCCTATAATTCATATCAGCATCAAGTACTCTTTTTAGCGTAATTTTTTATCCTTGCTCTATGAATCTAAATTATTATTACGAGAAATTCTCGTAATAATAATTTAGATTTGCATTTTCATATTATAAGTATTCATTTTTATATCAAGTATTCATTTTTATATCTAACTTGGTCATCTCATTTGACCAATTGTAACTTCTTGTTTTGAATATTTGAACGATTTTAAAAAGACTCAGAATAAATACTAATCTAAAATTAAATAAATACTAATCTAAAATTATTTAAAATTATTAAATAAGTTAGTGCATATCTTGATTTTTTATTGACTTTTTTCGAACGAGGTAAGATCCGGTGAATCGGAAACAATTAATTAAGAATAAAAAACTTTTTTTATGGAACAGACATATCAATATGCGTGGATAATACCTTTCCTTCCACTTCCAGTTCCTATGTTAATAGGGTTGGGACTTCTTCTTTTTCCGACGGCAACAAAAAGTCTTCGTCGTATGTGGTCTTTTCAGAGCGTTTTATTGTTAAGTATAGTCATGATTTTTTCCATGAATCTGTCTATTCAGCAAATAAATAGCAGTTATGTCTATCAATATGTATGGTCTTGGATTATCAATAATGATTTTTCTTTAGAATTCGGATACTTGATCGACCCGCTTACTTCTATTATGTTAATACTAATCACTACTGTTGGAATTATGGTTCTTATTTATAGTGATAATTATATGTCTCATGACCACGGATATTTGAGATTTTTTGCTTATATGAGTTTTTTCAGTACTTCCATGTTGGGATTAGTTACTAGTTCAAATTTGATACAAATTTATATTTTTTGGGAATTAGTTGGAATATGTTCGTATCTATTAATAGGATTTTGGTTCACACGACCTGTTGCAGCAAAGGCTTGTCAAAAGGCGTTTGTAACTAATCGTGTTGGCGATTTTGGTTTATTATTAGGCATTTTAGGGTTTTATTGGATAACGGGGAGTTTTGAATTTCGTGATTTATTCCAAATATTAAATAACTTGATTTGTAATAATGAGGTCAATTTTTTATTTGTTACTTTGTGCGCTATTCTATTATTTGCCGGTGCGATTGCGAAATCTGCACAATTTCCCCTTCATGTATGGTTACCTGATGCAATGGAAGGGCCAACTCCGATTTCGGCCCTTATACATGCTGCTACGATGGTAGCAGCGGGAATTTTTCTTGTAGCTCGACTTATGCCTCTTTTCATAGTCATACCCCACATAATGAATTTTATCTCTTTGATAGGGATAATAACAGTTTTTTTAGGAGCTACTTTAGCTCTTGCTCAAAAAGACATTAAGAGGGGTTTAGCTTATTCCACAATGTCTCAACTGGGTTATATGATGTTAGCTCTAGGTATGGGGTCTTATCGCAGTGCTTTATTTCATTTGATTACTCATGCTTATTCCAAAGCATTATTGTTTTTAGGATCGGGATCTGTTATTCATTCAATGGAAACTCTTGTTGGATATTGTCCAAAAAAAAGTCAGAATATGGTGCTTATGGGAGGTTTAACAAAACATCTACCAATTACTAAAAATTCTTTTTTATTAG